TCTTGTTCCAAACAAAATATCAAAAAACGGAATAAATACAATTGAAAAAGAAAAGATCCAAATTACTAATATATATTAGTAATTTTAGTAATGACCCTATTTAATTTTAGTAATGACCCTATTTATTTATAATATTTTTATTGAAAATATAAATGATTGAAAATAGGATTTCATTTAATTTAAAGAGAGTTTCATTTTGAATTTCGAAATGAAGTTCCATGTTATTTTGACATTCCTTTATTCAAGATACTTTATTCAAGAGTTGCTCGAGAAATCGGTTGAGTCAGAATCGTAGGATGAATAGATGTCAAAGAGGATAAATTTTTTTATTTCTGTCACTATTGTTTGTGCTGCCTATAATGAAATGAATAATGAATGATAAATGAAATCAAAAGCTTTCAATTCAATTGGGACTCATTTTGTCAATTGGTCTTTTTATTATCTTATATTTTTCAAGATAAGAAACTTAGGTAAGTGTTTCATAAATAAACATATGTATAAATAGAACGTATCCCATTTAGTTCCTTCATGCCTACTATAACTAGTTATTTCGGTTTTCTACTGGCGGCTTTAACTATAACCTCAGCTCTATTTATTGGTCTGAGCAAGATACGTCTTATTTGAAATTGATTGAATGAACAATTCAATTCATAAAAATGTTTTTGTGAGATATCCAGGTAGTCCATAGTTCCTTCCCATGTAAATTGTAATTCTTGATTATTGAGATTCGTGGGCGATTTGGATTACTATTTAGAGATAGATATTACCCCCCCCTTTTTTTTTTACCTACCTTTTCAAAAAAATAAAAAAATGATTGAAGTTTTACTATTTGGAATCGTGTTAGGCCTAATTCCTATTACTTTGGCTGGATTATTCGTAACTGCGTATTTGCAATACAGACGCGGCGATCAGTTGGACCTTTGATTAATTAAGAGCTCATCTCTTTTTAAATAACATCTCTTTTTTTTATTGACCTCCTGCGGATTAAAGAAAGGAGGAGGTCAAATTAGGGTTGCTGCTTTAGTTAGTAAAGTTATTTACTTGTAATTCGACCCAAGAAGAACAGAAGCACGCTCTGTAGGATTTGAACCTACGACATCGGGTTTTGGAGACCCGCGTTCTACCGAACTGAACTAAGAGCGCTTTCTTTCTTATCCCAATATATTATATAAGGGCTGTATTAAATAAAAGAATTTTATTTGTAACCCCCACTTTGGATACATATAGTATCATAAAGCATTATGTTATGTATGTCTAATTTTTATTGATTTCAATGGATCCTTCATTACTGCACATGGGAGAAGTAATAGATAGGGATGACAGGATTTGAACCCGTGACATTTTGTACCCAAAACAAACGCGCTACCAAGCTGCGCTACATCCCTTTCAATTGGACTATAGTGTCATTGTAGAGAATCCCCATCTTGTTTTCCACATCGTGATTTCTCCCATTGATATACAATTGCTCTTGTCATTTCTTTTTCGTCTTATATAACAATATAACATATAATAAAAGAAAAAAGAATCAAATCGATCAAATAGATATAATATAATTAACAATATAATAAAAAAATATAAATATAAAAATCGGGAATGTTCAGAAAATAAAGTGAGTGGACACTTTTTTCTGTTGTAAAGAAAGTAAAATATCATCAACAATGACATGTGTATCTGATCATATATGTATTACAATAAAAAAGGAGGATTTTCAATGCGAGATTTTAAAACATATCTCTCCGTGGCACCTGTGTTAAGCACTCTATGGTTCGGGTCTTTAGCAGGCCTATTGATAGAGATTAATCGTTTATTCCCAGATGCGTTAACATTCCCCTTTTTTTCATTCTAGTTGGGGATGAAGAAGATTATAGATAGAATAAATTATCTGTGACTAACCCTTTTTGTTTTGTTCTTTCTTTCAGTTTCTTAGGATAAAAAAGAAGGAAAGAGAAAGAATCAAAAAAGATTCATCCGCAACGAAACTCAGGTTCACGCTGAATTAATAGAGGGAGAACAAAAATGTAAAGTAAATAATAAAGGTCGCGGACAACAAACGCATACAGGATACTTAAATGAAATACTATAACTAATGGATAGTTAGAAATCATCGTATTACTTATATTCTCTATTGATTTGATTGAAATGAAATATTTCATAATTGGGTTTCGAGTCAGCAACTTCTTTTTTCTTCTTCGTTTCGAAAATAGAAGAGTTGGGTGAATAAAAAAAAAAGGGGGGTTTATGGCCAAGGGTAAAAATGTCAGAGTAAAGGTTATTTTGGAATGTAACAGTTGTGTCCGAAACGATATTAATAAGGAATCGCGGGGCATTTCCAGATATATTACTCAAAAGAATCGACACAATACGCCTAGTCGATTGGAATTGAGAAAATTTTGTCCCTATTGTTACAAGCATACGATTCATGGGGAGATAAAGAAATAGAGAAAATGTAACGCGTTTGTAACCCCTCCAAGGAACAGCAATAAATTACATAATAATAAAATATTAATATAAAAATGGAATAATAAATTATAAAAATAAAACAACCCAATCCTATTTCATCCTATTTTGGTAGGATCGCAAATGAAATTCGAATTAAGAAATACGATTTAAAAGATAAGGAATAAACCATGGATAAATCCAAGCGACTTTTTCTTAAATCCAAGCGATCTTTTCGTAGGCGTTTGCCCCCAATTGGATCGGGGGATCGAATTGATTATAGAAACATGAGTTTAATTAGTCGATTTATTAGTGAACAAGGAAAAATATTATCTAGACGAGTGAATAGATTGACTTTGAAACAACAACGATTAATTACTATTGCTATAAAGCAAGCTCGTATTTTATCTTTGTTACCCTTTCTTAATAACGAGAAACAATTTGAGAGAACTGAATCGACTCCTAGAACCACGGGTCCTCGAATTAGAAATAAATAGATAGGCTATTCCTCAATTGCAATTGAATCAAAATTTCAATATGAACCCCAACTCAGATTTATATTTTGTTCGAAAAATTGGAGAACCCCGATTGGATTGTCACATCATAAGAAAAAATGGCTTCTTTTTTTAATGTGTTGATTCATTTTGACTATATTTCTCTTATTTATATTAATTTCTACTCTACCTTCCCGGAGCTCATTCTCCGGGGCCCCACTTAAATCATTACGGTGGATTCCTTCTAATCTTCTTATTTAAGGATCTGATTGGAAATCATGTAAAGACAATTTGTATTTGATATGGCTATTTGTGCAAGTATTTTACGATTAAGAAGCAACTGTCTCTTATACAGATCATGTATGGATCTGCTATAACTATAGGATACCCCAATCTCACGAATTGCTGCATTTATCCGAGTAATCCACAAACGACGAAAATTTCTCTTTTGCCTGCCCCTATCCCGATGAGCAGAACTCAAGGCTCTCATTTTCTGTTGAATAGTATTTCGAGTAAGTCGTGAATGAGTCCCTCGAAAGGTTGATGCAAATAAACGAATTTTTATTCTACGTCTCCGAGCTATATACCCTCGTCTAATTCTGGTCATTGAATCAAATTAAACTTTGATGAATAACTAATTGATTTATTTTCTTTCAGTTATTCTTTTTCCCTTTCCTGGTCTATTAATAACAAAACGGATTCTTCCAATGTATAAAAAAAAATTCCAATGGCTTTTGCTACTATGACCTTCCCAACCACCATTTTTCCAGGCATTTAACCTCGAAATAAGAAATTGTATTGATACTAGGTATCAACAAAAAAAATACTAAATTGTAACTCAAGTTGAGTATAGTATAAAGTATCAATAATAAAGGTAAATGGATAAATAAATAGTGGGTTCCGTCGTTTCTATGGCTACTTCTTAAACGGTGAGGTCCTCTCTATACACCGGAGCCCCTTCCACCATTAATCAATGTTATTAGTAACTTGTACAGTTCACATTCTTTGACTCTACCCATGAATTGTACAGTAATAAGTCTTTTCACAATGAGATCTACCCATACAGTAACGGTATTTAATTACAAAGGTTGGCTAGGTAGCTGACCCTGTATAGTCCGTTCTTGCAAGAGTAGGAGCCTAATTCTTTTGCTTCTTAAATATGATTTCCCCCGCTTAATGGATAACCATTTGCTACCACTGGGGAATTGCTTTTCATCTCCAATTGAGGTGATTGGATTTGCACCAATAGAAACCATAAATTTGATACGCAATGGAGGTTTTTTTCTATATTGATTGGAATTCTTCTATCCTATCCTATTCATTGGTACTGGTCATTGATACTGGAAAAAATTGTACTTTATTTTGTTCCGGCTCATGATCTGAACGGGTCGCACATACACCCGAGTACATGTTCCTCGACGCTGAGGACATCCCCGAAGAGCGGGGGATTTTGTTACATTTTTTATTGGCTGTCTTGTGTTTCTAATAAGTTGTTTAATAGTTGGCATACTTAATGGTATAGAAAATGGGCTGGTTTAGATCAATCCTAACCAGATGATTATGAATTCTTTCTATTTTTTTTTTTTTACTTTACGCAGAACGCAGATAAAATATTCAATTTAGATTCATCCAAATTATGGTTCGAAATGGATGGAATCGCAGATTTACGTGAAATCCCCGGCATTTTCGATCGCTACCAGATCAACAATTCCATGAGCTTGGGCTTCTGTTGCTGACATAAAAACGTCCCTTTCCATGTCTTCGGATACAACCCATAAGGGGTTACCCGTTCTTTGTACATAAACCCTTGTGAGGGTTTCGCGTAGTTTCAGAAGTTCTTCCGCTTCTAGGACAAATTCTCCTGTTTGTGCCTCATAAAAAGAACTCGCAGGTTGATGGATCATTACCCTGATGATATAACATAATGAATGTTTCCGCGATCTCGTACGATTGATTGGACTAGGCAAAAAGATTTAAGAATAACAAGAAAAAATAAGTATATATATATAATTGAACAACCGTACAGGCATTTTTTGTGCATTGCATACGGCTCCACAATGGACTTTTTACGTTCGTTGAGCAAAAAACGAAATAGGATCCATCAGACCCAAATCGTTAAGTGATCCATTTACCACCCTTCTTTTCGTGGGAGTTCAAAAATACTATGATGGTTCCGTTGCTTTCTATATTTATGATTTATCTCATATGTGATTCAGCAATCCCAAAGTTTCTTTTTGATCCGATCAACTAAAAATAAAAAAAGTCAAAAAAAAATGATCTTGTTTTTTTTTTTTGAGTATTCTTTCATATTTCATAACATAAATATTGGAAAGAGGCTTCTGGCGTGAAAAATAAAAGTTTGTGACGCTGAAATGAAGCCCGGATAGATAAGATCAAATCATAAATACCCTTTGTCTCATATTACTCGTCCGATATATAATCCCATGTTCTGAAAAAACAATAATGGTTTGTTCATATCGAACTCGAAGTGCCATGCTATTATTACTTAAATATTATCTTACAAATTCTTATTTATATTAAAATATTAAATATGGCGAAGGCATAGTTTTATTTTTTCTTTCAAACAAAAAACTCATTGGCGCCAAGCGTGAGGGAATGCTATACGTTTCGTAATTTCTCCTCCGACCAGGATGAAAGATCCCATTGAAGCGGCTAATCCCATGCATATTGTATGCACATCTGGTGGCACAAATTGCATAGTATCATAAATTGCGACTCCGGGTATTACCCACCCGCCGGGGGAGTTTATAAACAAATAAAGATCTCTGGTCTCATCCTCTATACTGAGATATACCATCAGGCCAATAAGTTGGTTTGAGATCTCGCTATCAACTTCTTGACCTAAAAAAAGTAATCTTTCTCGATGAAGTCGGTTGATTAGGACAAAATTTTATCCCTTAGGAACCGTACACGCGCCTTTGGATGCATACGGTTCAAAAAAAAAGAATCAATGTATTGTATTGATTCGACCCTCCTTTACTTTACTTTACTTTATTTTATAGTAGGACTTTTCTACCTCCTAATGAAGGGGCTTTTTCTTCGATTTTTTTTTTAGAAAGATTTTTCGAATCTCTGTAAAAAATAAAAGAATCCACTAAACTTATCGAATTAACCTCTCATTGATGTATTGTTTCATCGAAATCGAATCCAAATTACGATGTAATTTTCTTGTTCCTGAATGGGCCTCCTCAATTATTTTAGGTTTATGTTCTACTCCGGGTAAAGATCTGCCCGATTTCAATTTGCACATATAGGACAAATGCTCCCAATACCACTTTTACTTTTTTCAATTAATTTCGTGCCTTTCTTACAACAAATACGCGATGTAGTCATAATATTATTTCATTGATTGGCAGTTTGAGATCGCCCATATGCTATCAAGTAATCACTTATGATACAAGTGGTAATCATACATATATTACCAATTGGGTATTTTCTGAACGGAGCCTGGATACTTCATTTTATTGGATTGGTCCAACCAAGCCAACCATAAATTTTGATAATTGATAATATTAATATTGATTTCGACCCCCTCAAAAATGGATCTAATTGCATTTCACGCTCCAAATTATTGATGGTTCAAACAATCTTTTTTGGGCGAAACAGAGGGTATCTCGATCGGGGGAGAGAACGGGGAAATCCCATATGACCCAATATGTCTGACAAGTCGCACTATACGTCAACCCAAATTGCATCTTCCTCTCCAGGACTCCGAAAAGGTACTTTTGGAACACCAATAGGCATCAACTGAAAGAAAGGGGGTTAAGTACTATATTTTACTTTGATGTGGAAACGTAATATTTTTATCCCTGGATATTACCAAATAGTAAGACGAAATTAATAAGGGAAAATTATTACAAATGGGTCGGGCTCTTCGAATGATGAACAAGTATCTACGCATTCGCTCATAGAAAATGGGACCAATCCCCCATTGCGTATTAGTACTTATCGGGTATAGAATAGATCTGCTTATCTTTGTTTTATCTTTGTTCCTATGAACAGAATTGTTCCATTATTCCCAACGAAAGAAATGGAATTCAATATTCAATAATATGAACCCTTGTTCCAAAATAATCCACTGAAAGGGAGAGGTCCATAGCATAGTCTTTTCCAATGCGATAAAGTTACATAGTGTCTATTTTTCTTTGATAAAGGGGTATTTCCATGGGTTTGCCTTGGTATCGTGTTCATACCGTCGTATTGAATGATCCCGGTCGGTTGATTTCTGTACATATAATGCATACAGCTCTCGTTGCTGGTTGGGCCGGTTCAATGGCTCTATACGAATTAGCCGTTTTTGATCCCTCTGACCCCGTTCTTGATCCAATGTGGAGACAGGGTATGTTCGTTATACCCTTCATGACTCGTTTAGGAATAACTAATTCGTGGGGCGGCTGGAGTATCACAGGAGGGACTATAACGAATCCGGGTATTTGGAGTTACGAGGGTGTGGCCGGGGCACATATTGTGTTTTCTGGTTTGTGCTTCTTGGCGGCTATCTGGCATTGGGTATATTGGGATCTAGAAATATTCTGTGATGAACGTACAGGAAAACCCTCTTTGGATTTGCCCAAGATCTTTGGAATTCATTTATTTCTTTCAGGATTAGCTTGCTTTGGGTTTGGTGCATTTCATGTAACAGGCTTGTATGGTCCTGGAATATGGGTATCTGATCCTTATGGACTAACCGGAAAAGTCCAATCTGTAAATCCTGCGTGGGGGGTAGAGGGTTTTGATCCTTTTGTTCCGGGAGGAATAGCCTCTCATCATATTGCAGCAGGTACATTGGGCATATTAGCGGGCCTATTCCATCTTAGTGTCCGCCCCCCCCAACGCCTATACAAAGGATTACGTATGGGTAATATTGAAACTGTCCTTTCCAGTAGTATCGCTGCTGTCTTTTTTGCAGCTTTTGTTGTTGCTGGAACGATGTGGTATGGCTCCGCAACTACCCCAATCGAATTATTTGGTCCCACTCGTTATCAATGGGATCAAGGATACTTCCAGCAAGAAATATATCGAAGGGTTGGTGCCGGACTAGATGAAAATCAGAGTTTATCAGAAGCTTGGTCTAAAATTCCAGAAAAATTAGCTTTTTATGATTACATTGGCAATAATCCAGCAAAAGGAGGTTTATTTAGAGCGGGCTCGATGGACAATGGGGATGGAATAGCGGTTGGATGGTTAGGACATCCTATCTTTAGAGATAAAGAAGGGCGTGAGCTTTTTGTACGCCGTATGCCTACTTTTTTTGAAACATTTCCAGTAGTTTTGGTAGACGGAGACGGAATTGTAAGAGCCGATGTTCCCTTTAGAAGGGCGGAATCTAAGTATAGTGTCGAACAAGTAGGAGTAACTGTTGAGTTCTATGGCGGCGAACTCGATGGAGTCAGTTATAGTGATCCGGCTATTGTGAAAAAATATGCTAGACGTGCTCAATTGGGTGAAATTTTTGAATTAGATCGTGCTACTTTGAAATCGGATGGTGTTTTTCGTAGCAGCCCAAGGGGTTGGTTCACTTTTGGACATGCTTCGTTTGCTTTGCTCTTCTTTTTCGGACACATTTGGCATGGTGCTAGAACCTTGTTCAGAGATGTTTTTGCTGGTATTGATCCAGATTTGGATGCTCAAGTGGAATTTGGAGCATTCCAAAAACTTGGAGATCCAACTACAAGGAGACAAGTCGTCTGATACAATACTGCTCTTGTATCTTTTGCCTCTATTATATTTTTATTATTTAACTTTGACATAGAGTACCAGAGAAATGTTGATTTGAATCACCGCCCTTTCTTTGACTTTTGACTCTTGTCCTTTCTTAATCTGGGAGATGATCCCAAATGAACAGGTGTGGAAGCTATAATTGTAAACCACGATCAATTTATGGAAGCATTGGTTTATACATTCCTCTTAGTCTCGACTCTAGGAATAATTTTTTTCGCTATATTTTTTCGAGAGCCGCCTAAGGTTCCGACTAAAAAGGCGAAATGATTTTTCATTATCTTACATTATCTTTATCTAAATGGAAGTAAAGTAATGAGCCTCCCATATTGGGAGGCTCATTACTTTACTTCCATTTAGTCCCCGTGTTCCTCGAATGGATCTCGTAGTTGTTGAGAGGGTTGCCCAAAAGCGGTATATAAGGCGTACCCGGTAAAACTTACAAGTAAACCAGATATAAAGATGGCAACTAAGGTTGCTGTTTCCATTATTATCAAATTTTAAAAATATAACGGATCTATGATAAGATCCTTTATTTACAACGGAATAGTATACAAAGTCAACCGATCTCAACCAATGCAATAGGATTTATGGCTACACAAACCGTTGAGGATAGTTCTAGATCTGGTCCAAGACGAACTAATGCAGGGAGTTTATTGAAACCATTGAATTCAGAATACGGGAAAGTGGCTCCCGGGTGGGGAACTACCCCTTTGATGGGGGTCGCAATGGCTCTATTTGCGGTATTCCTATCTATTATTTTGGAGATTTATAATTCTTCCGTTTTACTAGATGGAATTTCAATGAATTAGGTCCATAAAAATCATGAAGTCCTGGCTTTTCAATCCAAAATGAATTACTTAGGACTCTCATTTCTAGTCTATTCTGGCAGTTCGACCGTGAAATTCTTTTGTTTCTGTATTTCTGGAATATGAGTGTGTGACTTGTTATAATTGATCCTATTGATAGTACAGAGAATGGGTCTGTCATCTTGAGAGAGATGAGTTCTGCTTCGTCGGATATTCATTTTTTTATCTGGAGCACGGAATATATGGAATAGATCGAGAAATATTTGAACTATGATTCATACCTACTATTTATATTATACCTCGCGACTGGATTCAAAAAAATTGAAAAGATTTATTTTATCATTATAAATCGAAAGGGTTTTTTTCCTTAAAAATTGGGTTTCTGTTTATTTGTTTATTTTGACCAATGGACAAATAAAATTCCGAATTTTTAGTCATTAAATCTATTAATTGAATACGTGGTGATGATCAAACGGTTCTTACTCAGAGAACCTTTGTGCTTAGCTTGGGGGCTTTATTCAA